GTGATCCCCCCTAGACAATAAAATATGTTGACATGAGGAGGAACATATTTACTAGTTATATCATCTGCAATCGCTTGAATCTCGAGACGTTCCTCGAACCAATCATATACTTTATTGAGATAGGTAATCCAAGAGGAACCCCCCCCCCCGAGAACCGTATATGAGAATTTCATCTCGTACGGCTCAAACAGAAACACACAAATACTAATTTCAACGGATATGGAATAGAAAGTTCAAAACTTCTTAGCCGCTTGATTTGATTCGATTTGTCCCGAAGATAGGAAGTAAAAAAAACCGAAATCTCTTCTTTGTGATGATAATGCCAAAAAATATCAAGTTAGCTCGTTCGTCTTTCTTTATGTTGATCGTTACAGGCCTCTTGAATCTTCTCTTTCCTATTTTTGTTTGTTATTTAATTTGTTGTTTTTTTTTGTGCGTAATGTGGATCGACTCTTGTTTTACTATATGATAGGAATTCTCTTGTTGAGACCCTACGAATCAATTAAAACCTCAGATTCATACTAGAACCGCGATGATTTATAAATTTAGCCCCCAGCTAAATTCAAAGGTTTTCTGAGTAAAAACCATTTGATCATCACTTATTTAATGAGTAGATGTAATGACTCAACAAGATCTATAGAAAGAGTTGTCCTTCGGACAAAATGAATAAGTCTAAAGAAAGAAAAATCGTTTGATTTTGGATAGGAAATACCCATCTGAAATTGTTTTTTTTTTTTTTTGAGTCCGGTTGCGAGGTCTGAATAGTAGGTATGAATCATAGTTCAAATATTTCTTTTCTTGATCTATTCTATATATTCCGTGCTCCGGATATTAGAATAAATATCCGACGGGGTAGAATCATCTTGATAGAGATGACAGGATCATTCTCTGTATTATCAATAGGATCAATTATAACAAGTCACACGCTCATATTCCGGAAATACCGAAACAAAGAAATTCCACAGTCGAACTACCAGAATGGTCTATAAATCTGAGTCTTAAGTAATTTTTTTTTATTGAAAAACAAAGGCTTCATAGTTCTTATGAACCTAACTCATCGAAATTCCATCCAGTAAAACGGAAGAATTATAAATTTCCAAAATAATAGATAGGAATATCGCAAATAGAGCCATTGCGACTCCCATAAGTGGTGTAGTCCCCCAGCCCGGAGCTACTTTACCATATTCCGAATTTAATGGTTTCAATAAATTCCCTACGGTAGTTTGTCTTGGTCTAGATCTAGAACTACCCTCAACAGTTTGTGTAGCCATAAATCTTATTTAAGCATTGGTTAAGATCTGTTGACTTTGTATACCATTCCGTTGTAGTTGTAAATAAACGATCTTATCGTAGATCCATTGTGATCTTGAAATTATCTAAAAATGGAAACAGCAACTCTAGTCGCCATCTTCATATCTGGTTTACTTGTAAGCTTTACGGGGTACGCCTTATATACCGCTTTTGGGCAACCCTCTCAACAACTAAGAGATCCATTCGAGGAACATGGGGACTAGACTAGTTGAAGTAATGAGCCTCCCAATATGGGAGGCTCGTTACTTCAGTTGATATAATAAAAAATCATTTCATTTTTTAGTCGGAACCTTAGGCGGTTCTCGAAAAAAGATAGCGAAAAAAATTATCCCTAAAGTCGAGACTAAAAGGAATGTATAAACCAATGCTTCCATAGATTCGATCGTGGTTTACAATTATAGCTTTCACACCTATTCGTTTGGGTGGGATCATTTACCATACCATATAAAAAAAGGGAAAGAATCAAAGAAAAGAAGGTGATTCAAGTCAATATTTCTGGGGTATCCTATTCAAATAAAAAAAATAGAGGTGAAAGATACCAGAGCAATCTTGTATCAAACTACTTGTCTCCTTGTAGTCGGATCTCCAAGTTTTTGGAATGCTCCAAATTCCACCTGAGCATCCAAATCTGGATCAATACCAGCAAAAACATCTCTGAACAAGGTTCTAGCGCCATGCCAAATATGCCCGAAAAAGAAGAGCAAAGCAAACGTAGCATGCCCAAAAGTGAACCAACCCCTTGGACTGCTACGAAAAACACCATCGGATTTCAAAGTAGCCCGGTCTAATTCAAAAATTTCACCTAATTGTGCACGTCTAGCATATTTTTTCACAGTAGCAGGATCACTATAACTGACTCCATTGAGTTCGCCACCATAGAACTCAACGGTTACACCTACTTGTTCAACACTATACTTTGATTCCGCCCTTCGAAAAGGAACATCTGCCCTCACAATCCCGTCTCCATCTACCAAAACTACCGGGAATGTTTCAAAAAAAGTAGGCATACGACGTACAAAAAGTTCGCGCCCTTCTTTATCTCTAAAGACGGGGTGTCCTAACCATCCAACAGCTATTCCATCTCCGCTGTCCATTGAGCCCGCTCTGAATAATCCTCCTTTTGCCGGATTATTACCAATGTAATCATAAAAAGCTAATTTTTCGGGAATTTTAGACCAAGCTTCCGATAAACTCAAATTTTCGGCTAGTCCAGCACCAACTCTTCGATATATTTCTTGCTGGAAGTATCCCTGATCCCACTGATAACGAGTGGGACCAAATAACTCGATTGGGGTAGTTGCTGAACCATACCACATAGTTCCAGCAACAACAAAAGCTGCAAAAAAAACAGCAGCGATACTACTAGAAAGTACAGTTTCAATATTGCCCATACGTAATCCTTTGTATAGACGTTGAGGCGGACGGACACTAAGATGGAATAGGCCCGCTAATATGCCCAGTGTACCTGCTGCAATATGATGAGAGGCGATTCCTCCTGGAACAAAAGGATCAAAACCTTCCGCGCCCCACGCTGGACTTACAGATTGTACTTTTCCAGTTAGTCCATAAGGATCGGACACCCATATTCCAGGCCCATATAAGCCTGTTACATGAAATGCGCCAAAACCAAAGCAAGCCACCCCTGAAAGAAATAAATGAATTCCAAAGATCTTGGGCAAATCCAAAGAGGGTTTTCCCGTACGTTCATCACAGAATATTTCTAGGTCCCAATACACCCAATGCCAGATGGCCGCCAAAAAGCACAAGCCAGAAAACACAATATGTGCCCCTGCCACGCCTTCATAACTCCAAATACCCGGATTGGTTATAGTTCCTCCTGAAATACTCCAACCACCCCACGAATTGGTTATTCCTAAACGAGTCATGAAGGGTATAACAAACATGCCTTGTCTCCACATTGGATCAAGAACGGGGTCAGAGGGATCAAAAACCGCTAATTCGTATAGAGCCATCGAACCGGCCCAACCCGAAACTAGAGCCGTATGCATTATATGGACAGAAAGCAATCGACCGGGATCATTCAATACGACAGTATGAACACGATACCAAGGCAAACCCATGGAAATACCCCTTTATCAAAGAAAAATAGACACTATGTAACTTTATCGCATTGGAATATACTATGTTATGTACTTTTCAGCGGATTCTGTATGAGAAAAGGTTACTATTTATTCTATTCCGTTGAAAATAACGGAAAAATTCTGTTCGTAAGAACAAAGAGAAGCAGATCTATTCTATACCCGATAAGTACCAATACGCAATGGGAGCATTGGTCCCATTTGGTGGGAACGAATGCATGGATACTTGTTTATTATTCGAACAGTCGATCCCTTCATTCAAATTTTGATTTATTCATTCTGTCTTTCTCTAAAAACCTTCCAATTTATGTATAAACTAGAATAAACAGAAAAAAATGATGAAGACAATAAACTGATTCTTACGTTTCCATATTAAAGTGAAGTATAGTACTTCATTTTTTTCTTTAATTTAATGCCTATTGGTGTTCCAAAAGTACCTTTTCGGAGTCCTGGAGAGGAAGATGCAGTTTGGGTTGACGTATAGTGCGACTTGTCAGACATATTGGGTCATATGGGATTTACCCGTTTTCTCCCCCGATTGAGATATCCTCTGTTTCGCCCAAGAAATATTGTATTGATTGAAGAATCAATCATTCGGAGCGTGAAGTGAAATTAGATTAATTTATATTGAGGATCAATATTATCAATTAGAAGAATTTATGGTTGACTTGGACTAATAAAATCAAGTATCCAGGCTCCGTTCAGAAAATACCAAATTGGTAATAGTAATATATGTAGAATTACCACTTGTAGCATAGACGATTCTTAGTATTTAATTATAGGGGTGATCTCAAACTGCCATGCCAACCAGTATGATGAATACATCGAATAGTTTGGGGGAGGCATAAAACGAATTGAAAAAGTCGTAGCAAAAAGAAATGGTACTGAGATCATTTGTCCTATATGTGCAAATAGAATTCGGGTAGATCTTTCCCCGGAGTAGAACATGAACCTAAAAGAATTGAAAGGACCCATTCAGGAACAAGAAAATGACATCGTGATTTGAATCTCGACGAAACAATACATCAATGAAGGTTAATTCAATAAAAATAAATAAGTTAAGTTCAGTAAATTCTTTTTTTTAGGGAAGGGAGCTAAAACTCATATTTTTTTGAAAAATAGAAGAAAAACCCCTTCATTTTCATTAGAAAAACAGAAATCTGTAAAAAAAAAAAAGAGATAGGATTGGAATCGACACGTTGATTCTTTTTTTCGCAATTTTTTTGAACCGTATGCATCCAAAGGTGCACGTACGGTTCAAAAGGGATACAATTTTGTCCTAATCAACCGACTTTATCGAGAAAGATTACTTTTTTTAGGCCAAGAAGTTGATAGCGAGATCTCAAATCAACTTGTTGGTCTCATGGTATATCTCAGTATAGAAGATGATACTAAGGATCTTTATTTGTTTATAAACTCCCCCGGCGGATGGGTAATACCAGGAATAGCCATTTATGATACTATGCAATTTGTTTCGCCTGATGTACATACAATATGCATGGGATTAGCCGCTTCAATGGGATCTTTTATTCTGGTCGGAGGAGAAATTACCAAACGTCTAGCATTCCCTCACGCTTGGCGCCAATGAGTTTTTATTTGAAAAAAAAAAAAGAAGAAGACTATGCCTTCGCCATATCGAATGTGAATAATAGGTAATAATAGCATGGCACTTCGAGTTCGATATGAACAAACTATTATTGTTTTTCCTAACACGAGATTTTGTATCGAGATAGTAGTATGAAACAAAGGTTATTTCCGATTTGATTTTATTTATGTGTCGGGAGTACATTTTCAGCGTCACAAACCATTTTTCTTCCACACCAGAAGTCTCTTTCTGATATTTATGTTACGAAAGAAAGAGTGCGGAAATGAAAAAAAAAAAAGATCATTTTTCCTTATTTGATCATATCAAAAAGAAACTTGGGGATTGCTAAATCGCAGACGAGATAAATATAGAAAGCAACAGAACCATCATAGTATTTTTTTACTCCTACAATACGAAAGGAAGGGTGGTAAATGGATCATTCAACGATCTGGATCGGATGGATTCTCTTTTTTTCTTCGATAGAATAGAAAGGAAATTCCATTGCAGAGCCGTATGCAATGCACAAAGGATGCCTGTACGGCTGTTCAATTCTATTTGTTTTTTTTTTTCTTCTTGTTTTTTTATCCCTTACTTTAGCCCAATCGTGCGAGATAGAAGAACCGTTCATGCATGATGTTATATCAAATATTATCAGGGTTATGATTCACCAGCCTGCTAGTTCTTTTTATGAGGCGCAAGCAGGCGAATTTATCCTGGAAGCGGAAGAACTACTGAAACTTCGCGAAACCCTCACAAAGGTTTATGTACAAAGAACGGGCAACCCTTTATGGGTTATATCCGAAGACATGGAAAGGGATGTTTTTATGTCAGCAAAAGAAGCCCAAGCTCATGGAATTGTTGATCTTGTAGCGGTCGAAAATGAAAATACTGGGGATTCCGTGTAAATACATGATTCCGCTTCAAACCATAATTCGAATTTTCCGCGATTTTATATTGAATGGAAATAATTCATAATCATCAATCATCAGGTTAAGATCGATCTAAACCAACCTATTTTGTTATATATATTATGATATGCCGACAATTAAACAACTTATTAGAAACACAAGACAGCCAATAAGAAATATCACGAAATCTCCCGCGCTTCGAGGATGTCCTCAGCGTAGGGGAACATGTACTAGGGTGTATGTGCGACTCGTTTAGATCATGAGTTCGAACAAATGAAACAATTTTTCCAGTACCAATCACCAGTACCAATGAATAGGATAGATAGAGTGGAAAAAGCCATTTACTATCTAAAAATAAACTAAAAAAAAAAAAAAAAAAATGAAGATCTATCATATACCTATATTTTTTGTGTATGAAGTTTAAATTTATGGTTTCCATTGGTGCAAATCCAATCACCTCAATTTGAGATGAGAAGCAATTCCCCATTGGTAGCATAGCAAATAGTTATCCATTAAGCGGAGGAAATAGTACTATAAGAAGTAAAAAGGTTATGTTCCTATTTTTGAAAGAACGGACTAACAAGGTCAGCTACCTAGCCAACTTTCATAATTAAATGCCGTCACTGTATGGATATCCTTTCTTGTGAAAAGAGCTATTACTGTATAATTGATTGGTAGAGCCAAGGAGAGTGAACTATACAAGTTCACAATAACATTTGATTAAATGAAAGAGGGGGCTCCGGTGTATAGAGAGGACCTCACCGTTTACGAAGTAACCATAGAAACGACGGAACCCACTATTTTTTTTTCTTCCAGGTAAAATACCTGGAAATAGGAAATTCTAGCGATATTAAATAAATAAAAAAAAAAAAAAATAGTGGTTGGGAAGGTCATAGTAGCAAAAGCCATTGGAATTTCTATTTTATATATCGGAAAAATCCGTTTTGTTATTAATCAATCGGGGGATAAAAGGATGACTGAAAGAAGAGAAATCAATTAGTTATTCATTAAAGTTTAATTTGATTCAATGACCAGAGTTAAACGAGGATATATAGCTCGGAGACGTCGAACAAAAATTCGTTTATTTGCATCAACCTTTATAGGGGCTCATTCAAGGCTTACCCGAACCGCTACTCAACAGAAAATGAGAGCTTTGGTTTCCTCTCATCGAGATAGGGGCAGGCAAAAGAGGGACTTTCGTCGTTTGTGGATCACTCGGATAAATGCAGCAGTTCGTGAGAATGGGGTATTCTATAGTTATAGTAGATTAATACACAATCTGTACAAGAAGCAATTGCTTCTTAATCGTAAAATACTTGCGCAAATAGCTATATCAAATAAGAATTGTCTTTACATGATTTCCAATAAGATTATCAAATAAAAGATAAAAGGGATTCTATTCTAAAGTCATATATAGGAATGCTTGAAACAGAATTGAATTCCCCGGAGAACGGCCTCCGGGAAGATAGAACAAAAATAAATTAAGAAATTTAGATAAGTAGTACGAATGAATAAACATCTTTCAAAAAAAAGATTCCTTCTTTCCTTTCCCTATTTATTGTTTCTTATAACACAACAATCAAATCTGGATTTGAGGCTTTTTCGAACAAAACATCAATCTGAGCTTGAGTTCCAATTAGAGTTTTGAATCAATGGAAGAGTATATCTATTTATTTCTGGTTCTAGGACCAGTAGTTCTAGGGATCGACTCTGCTCTCTCAAACTGTTTTTCATTATTAAGAAAAGGTAACAAAGATAAAATACGAGCTTGTTTTATAGCAATAGTAATTAATCGTTGTTGTTTCAAGGTCAATCTATTCACCCGTCTAGATAATATTTTTCCCTGTTCACTAATAAATCGACTAATTAAACTCATGTTTCTATAATCAATTCGATCCCCCGATTCAATTGGGGGAAAACGCCTACGAAAAGATCGCTTGGATTTACGAAAAGGTTGCTTGGATTTATCCATGGTTTATTCCTTATCTCTAAAATTCTATTTTTTTATTCATTTCAGATCCGACCGAAATAGGTTTTATTTGTATTTTGTATATTATATATATATGTATATGTGGTAATGTTAAGTTCTTCCTTTTCCTCCTCCTTTGATTTGAAAGATCATACACACGTGTTCCGTTCGATCTATTTCTTTATTTCCCCATGAATCGTATGCTTGTGACAATAGCGACAAAATTTTCTCAAGTCTAATCGACTGGGTGTATTGTGTCGATTCTTTTGAGTAATATATCTAGAAATGCCCGGCGATTCCTTATTGACACCATTTTGGATACAACTTGTACATTCCAAAATAACTCTAACTCGGACATCTTTACCCTTAGCCATGAACCTCCTTTGAATTTTTGTTTGATCGACTTAACTCTTCTATTTTCGACCCGAACCTAAGAAGACGAAAAGAACAAAAAAGAAAAAAAAAAAAAAAAATCAATATCAAATATCAATAGAAGTTACTAACTAGAAATTCCATTTCTAAAGTTTTCGTTCTAATTATTTATGTAATTCTAATTAATATTAATAGAATATTATTTCTATAGTAATAATGTAAGTAATACAATTTTTTCTAACTATCAATTATTCGTATTCTAATCCCAGTATTTCATTTAAGTATCTTTTTCTATGCTATGCTTTCGTGAAGCTTTTATTTACCTTACACTGGACCCTCTTTCCATTTCTGTTCTCCAAAATAGGATCTTAGATCCACCGGATTTTTGCTGAGGTTCAATACACTTTTTATTTTTCTTTCCTTCCTATCCTAAAGAACTGAAAAGGGGGGGGGCGAAGTTTTAGTCACGTCGCGTAGAATTGTATCTCAAATTTTCTTCATTTTTTCGCATATCAATAACTAGAATGAAAAAAAAGGGAATGACAAAGCATCTGGGAATAAACGATTAATTTCTATCAATAGACCCGCTAAAGACCCAAACCATAGAGTAGTTAGCACAGGTGCTGTGGAAAGATATGTTTTTATATCTTGCATTGAAAATCCTCCTTCTTTATTGTAATACATATATGGTCAGATGCTGTAGTTCAAGATCATTTGTATTTTTTTGTACGGAATTCCTAACAAAAACGGATATGTATAATGAACAGTAGATGAGATTTTCCTATCCCTGTTCCTAAAAAAGGGGGATCCCCTTCTTCCTAAGCATTACCGATAAATATTCATTCTTTTTTTATACGTTAGGTTTCAGATGTATATAATTCTTTTATTATATGAAACCAAAAAGAAGAAATGACAAGAAAATTCTATATGGATAGAGGAGAAAATAACGATATGGAAAACAAGACATGGATTTTGTACAATGACACTGTACAACAATTTTAAAAAGGGATGTAGCGCAGCTTGGTAGCGCGTTTGTTTTGGGTACAAAATGTCACGGGTTCAAATCCTGTCATCCCTACCTATTACTTCTCCTATGGGCGGTAACGAGGGATTAATTGAGTGAGATCAATTAAATAAAATCGGACATAATCTTTCATTTTTTCATACCAATGTATGCAAGACGCATTGGGGGTACAAAAATGCAAAAATCCTTTTCTTTACAATCGTATCTCCTGGCATAAGAAAGCGCTCTTAGTTCAGTTCGGTAGAACGCGGGTCTCCAAAACCCGATGTCGTAGGTTCAAATCCTACAGAGCGTGATTCCGTTTATGTTATTTCGAATCACAATAAAAAACTTACCAAAACACAGTTGAATTGCAACTTGAATTTGACCTCCTCCTGCAAGGAGGAGGTCAATCAAAAAAAAATGTTATTCAATCAAAGGTCCAACTGATCACCGCGTCTGTATTGTAAATATGCAGTTACAAATAATCCTGCTAAAGTAATAGGAATTAGACCTAAGACGATTCCAAATAGAAAAACTTCAATCATTTCGATTTGTTTGAGGAGATAAAAAGAAAGGTAAGATCTATCCCTAAATATTAATCTGAAAAATCCGCGAATCTCAATGACCAAGAATTAACAATTGACACGGGAAGGAGCCGTAGAATACCTGAAAGAGAAATATTTATTTTTATGAATTTGTTCATTCAATTCATTTCAAATAAGTCGTATCTTGTTCAAACCAATTAATAGA